TGACTCCAGTTTTTTATCTTGTTTTCCTTGCAAAATAAATTATTTCTATGCACACCATTCTGATTCTTTAAATTTAAATTGAAAGAAATTAGAATTCTCAATTCTCTACGACGTCTAGACGATAAAATTTTTTCAGGAACAAGCAAATCAAAATTATTTTTGTCTCTATTTAGAGTTTTTATTTTATGTCTTGAAATGGATTCATCAAAAGTATTCTTAGCAACATTTTTGGGGTTTCGGTATCTTTGATTACTTTGGTGCTTACTTTTATGAACCAAGGAAATACCTATGATTTGATACATAAAAAACTGTCCGTCATTTTTTACAGATAGACGGGCAGGTTCCATAATTAATATTCCCTTTTTCGTTAATTGTGTAAGATTTAAACGCCTCCTCATTATATCCAGATTCATTTCTTTCCTTTGAATATAGGATATAGTAATTTTTCTTACATTTATGAGGCTAACCAGCAGACCATATATCTGGATATTATTCAGCATTTTTTGATTCAATTGATTCAAACGTCCAGTCCATCTTAATTGCAAAGGAAAATCTCCTTTAAGGAATATTTTTAGTTTTTCAATGGATTCTAAAAAATATTCTTCAATATTGTTTTGATTCTTTAATTCAAAATATTGTTTTGAATTTGATGGACTAAAATTTAAAAAAACCTCATCCTCCTCTTGTTTTCCCTCGATATTTTTATTTTCAATAAAATTTGGATTTATATTCAAATTAAAAAGAAGTAAGTTCCTTGGGATAAACCAAGGTTTCTCTTTATATTTATGATAAAGTATCACAAACTCTGGAAAGAAAAAAACTTTCGGATTCGACATGAGGCGATTTAAGATTAAGAATTTTTCATTCATTCCCATCCAATCAAAAGACATTCCCATCCAATCAAAAAAGACCTTATTGTAATTAATTTCAGAATTTGAATCAATTGGAAGATAAAAAAGACCATTACCTTTATTATTAAGTTTATCCCTGATTTGGTCCTTTTTAGGTTCAACCTCAATATTTGTACTAAATTTCCAACCCAAATATTTTCTATCTGTATTTTTTTCCGTATATATAATATCACTTTTTCCTAGATAATTCTTGATAGGATTGAGTATGCTAAAAATTTTTTCGTTATTTCTGTTGGAATTTTCTTGATTCTTATTTGTTTCTAATGATGATCTATAAATAGAGGCCTTCTTCTTAGTTTCAGAATGAATATATTTATATGATAAAAGATCATATCTATAGTTTTTTTGAAAATTTTCCTCTTTATTTGGTAATAAATATACTTTCGAATTTTGTTTTTTTTTTGAATCAAATAATTGGTCTTTTTCATAGGAATACCATTTATTTAAATCCTTATTTTGAGACGTATGGCATTGATTTAGTCCATTTCTCCATTTTTGTGGGATTAATCTAGACCATGTAATCTGCGATAAATCGTATTGATAATGACCTCTTAACCAGTTTTTCCATGGATTCATTCCATTATTTGGAAGTTCCTTATGTCTTACTTCGGAATCAAATATTCCTTGTCTTCCAAAAAGATCTTTTATTTCATTCTTAAGAAAAAAAGAAGGTCCATTATATTGAAGAAGAGATCTTAACTTATTGAAGTTAATAACTTGGGTTTGTGATAATTTTAAAAATACATATTTTTGTGACAAGTAAGATAAATTAAAAAAAATATGTGACTTCCGCTTACTATTTCTAAGATTATCAAAAGCCTTTTTTATAGTCATAGGCGAAATGAAGTCAATTTGATTTTTTTTTTTTTTATTAATCCTTTCTTGATCTTGATTTATTTCATTATTGTCAATGTATTTATCAAGATTTTTTTTGGTTGATTCCATACAAATTTGTAGAGTGATTCTGCGTATATTAATGATACATAGAAAGATATCTATGTATATTTTTTCAATGAAAAATTTAACTATTAATTCAATATTTTTTCTTTTTAATATTTTCCAAATTTTTGGGGGTGATTCTCCATTATTATTTTTTTTTATTCCCGGCGTTACTTTTTTTTTTTTTTTTATTATTTCTATTTGATTTCTGATTGTATTTCTTCTATCAATTCTATGTTTCATTTCTTCTTCGGCCTGTGAATAATTTGTCCAACCTGTAGATCGATTTTGAGTAAGTGATTCATGAATTATCTGAGTGCTGATTATAGAATCCTTTTCTGTTTGAGTTTCACTTGATTCATATATTTCTGTCGGTATAAATAATGGAATTTTATTTTCTTTTAAAAGTTCTTTTATTTTTTGTTTTACAAATAAAACTGCTTTTGATTGTTTTTTTTTTATTTTTTTTAAAACTCTTCGAACTCTAAAATTCAATTTTCTTATTTCGACTTTATAGTCTATATCTTTAAAAATGGGTTCAAAAAAGGAAGGTGTTTTTCGAGGAGGACCAAACGGATATTCTGTTTCCTTTCCTAAAACTGTTAAAAAACAAGAATCAAAATCATCTTGTTGCTTTCGATCTCTATCAG